AGTCAGAAAAGAAGAATCTTTCTTTTGGATTCCTGGTATTCTAGACTCTTTTCCACACTAATTACCAATTCTTTTCTTGGTCATTGAGATTCGTGGATAATTTAGACTATTATTTAGAGATAGATCGTACCTCTTTTTTTTATCCCCTCGAACAAATCGAAATGATTGAAGTTTTTCTATTTGGAATCGTCTTAGGCCTAATTCCTATTACTTTAGCGGGATTATTCGTGACTGCGTATTTGCAATACAGGCGTGGGGATCAGTTGGATCTTTGATTGAGTAATATTTCTTTTTTGATTGACCTCCTCTCTTCTCTGGTCTGGAGGAGGTCAAATTGGAGTTGCAATTCTACTTTGTTTTTTTTTTTAGTTATTTTACTGTGTTTCGACATAAGATATATGGAATCACGCTCTGTAGGATTTGAACCTACGACATCGGGTTTTGGAGACCCGCGTTCTACCAAACTGAACTAAGAGCGCTTTCAAAATAAAAAGAAAATCCTTTTCTACTCCTAACGTGTCTCACGTCCGTATAGTATCCACAAATTCAAGTTATACCCACTTTAATCGATCTCCCCGCTACTGCCCATAAAGAAGAGAGAATTAATAGTAATAGGTAGGGATGACAGGATTTGAACCTGTGACATTTTGTACCCAAAACAAACGCGCTACCAAGCTGCGCTACATCCCTTTTCCAAATTGTTGTACAATGCCATTGTACATAATTCCTTTCTTGTTTTCCACATCGTAATTTTCTTCTATTTCTCTATCTATATAGAACTTTCTTGTCATTTCTTGTTCTTGGTCTCATATAATCAAGGAAGGGTATACATCTAAAATCTAGTCGAATTTCACCTATAAAAGAAAGATTCCTATTTCTTAGTAATGTCTAGGAAGAAGAGGTCATCTTTTTTAGGGATAGGAAAATCTCGTCTATTATGATTCATTCTATATATATAGAATATTGATTTTGTTTTTTTAGTTAGGAATTTCGCCTAAACAAAAGAAATACAAAGGATCTTGGGCAAGAGTATCTGATCATATATGTATTCCAATACGGAAGGAGGATTTTCAATGCGGGATATAAAAACATATCTCTCTGTAGCACCCGTGCTAAGTACTCTATGGTTTGGGGCTTTAGCAGGTTTATTGATAGAAATCAATCGTTTATTCCCGGATGCTTTGTCATTCCCTTTTTTTTCATTCTAGTTATTCCTATGCGAGAGATAGAATTCTTCGTGACATGACGAAAATTTTCCCTTTTTGAATTCTTTTTTAGTATATGAAGCAAAAAGAAAGAAAAGATGGATAAGGATTGTATTCTTTAATTATTTCCCCATTTTTTATTACTTAATTTACGAATTTCAAAAATTTTTTATTCTATTGGATTGGATTCGTTAGAGAATTCGAAGAATTATAACAAAATCTTTAGAAATCGCATTTTTAGTTAGGAACTTCTATGGATTTTATTCTTCTTCTTTGGATCCAAAATAGAAGAATAAAAGAATAGGTATAAGAATTAAGTTAAGTCGATCCAAAAAGGAAAGGAGGTTCATGGCCAAGGGCAAAGATGTTAGAATCCGAGTTATTTTGGAATGTATTAATTGTGTTCGAAAGGGTACCAATAAGGAATCGACGGGGATTTCTAGATATAGTACTCAAAAGAATCGCCACAATACGCCCGGACAATTAGAATTAAGAAAATTTTGTCGTTATTGTCGCAAGCATACGACTCATAATGAAATAAAGAAATAAGAGCATCGTGTGTTCAATTTTTCCAAAGAACAGAAAGAGTAAGAACTTCTTAATTAAATATATAGAACATAGATAGAATACAAAATACAAATCAACTCATCTGATTTTAGGTAGATATTATTTCATATGTATAGAGGGTTTATATTTTTATATTATAGTATATGAATCAAATAATATATGGACCAAAGAAAGACTACTTCTTCTGGATCCCAAATTAATAAAATAAAGAAATCCATTTTTTTTTTTCAAATTTTAAAATAAGGAATAAATCATGTATATATCTAAACAACCTTTTCGTAAATTTAAGCAATCCTTTCGTAAATCCAAACAAACTTTTCATAAATCAAAGCAAACTTTTCGTAAATTCAAACAACCTTTTCGTAAATCCAAACAACCTTTTCGTAGGCGTTCTCGAATAGGCCCGGGGGATCGAATTGATTATAGAAACATGAGTTTAATTAATCGATTTATTAGTGAACAAGGAAAAATATTATCCAGACGAATAAATAGATTAACCTTGAAACAACAACGATTAATTACTCTTGCTATAAAACAGGCTCGTATTTTATCTTTCTTACCATTTCGTAACTATGAGAATGAGAAGCAATTTCAAGCCCAGTCAATTTCAATAATTACCGGTCCTAGACACAGAAAAAATAGACCTATTCCTCAATTAACACAAAAGTTCAATTCCAATCGAAACTTAAGAAACTCCAACCAGAATTTAAGAAACAACAATCGAAACTTAAGTTCCGATTGTTGATGTTTTATTCGAAAGGGTCAGATTCATATATAAAGAAAGTAATCCAGTTTTGATTCTTGTGTTTGTTATAAGAAAGAAAAATGGGAAAGAAGAAATAGTTTTTTTATTTATTGCAACATGCTCGTTGATTCCTACCACTTAATCTTAATTTATTGTATCTTCCCGGAGTTCCCTCTCCGGGAATTCGGTTTTAATTATTCCTGTATATTACTTTTTTATCCCTTTAATTGATGGTCTTTATTTTATTGGAAATCGTGTAAAGATTATTTGGATTTGATACAGCTACTTGTGCAAGCATTTTACGATTAAGAATCAATTCCTTCTTGTACAGATTGTGTATTAATTTACTATAACTATCGAATACGTTATATACCCGTGTTGCTGCGTTTATCCGAGTGATCCACAAACGACGAAAATCCCTCTTTTGCCTGCCTCTATCTCGATGAGAAGAAACAAAAGCTCTTCTTACTTGTTGAGTAATCATTCGATTAAGTCTTAAATGAGCCCCTCTAAAGTTTGAGGCAAATGAACGCATTTTTGTTCGTCGTCTCCGAGCTATATATCCTCGCGGAACTCTGGTCATTGAATCAAATTAACCTTAATGAATAACTAATGATTTCTCTTCTTTTAACCCTCTTTTTTCCCATTAATAACAAAACGGATTATTCCGATATATAAAATATTAATTCCAATGGCTTTTGCTACTATAACCTTCCCAACCACGATTTTATATTCTATTCTCTTCAGTTATTTCGCATAGAAATAACAAATTCTAAAGATATTAAAAAAAAACAGTGGGTTCCATCGTTTCTATGGTTCCCTTTTAAACGGCGAGGCCCTCTCTATACACCGGAGCCCTTTCTTTCATTTCATCAAAAGGTATTGTGAACTTGTATAGTTCACATTCTTTGGCTCTACCTATCCATTATAGAGTAAATAGCTCTTTTCACAATAAGAGTTATTCATACAGTGACGGTATTTAATTATGAAAGTTGGCTAAGTAGCTGGCCCTTTAGTCCGTTCTTTTAAGATAAAGGAGCAGAAACCTTTTTCTTTTTATTACTATTTCTTTCCTCCGCTTAATGGATAACCATTTGCTACCAATGGAGGAATTGCTTCTTCCAATTTCAATCTAGATGATTGGATTTGCACCAAAGGAAACCATAAATTCCATATACCATAGAAATCTAGGATAGAGAAGCTCTATCCTATTCATTGGTACCGATCATTGATACTTCAAAAATTTTCTTATTTGTTTGAACTCATGATCTGAACGAGTCGCACATACACCCTAGCACATGTTCCTCGACGCTGAGGACATCCCTTAAGCGCGGCCGATTTTCTAGCATTTCGTATTGGCTGTCTTGCATTTCTAATAAGTTGTTTAACCGTTGGCATGTCGTATGTATATAGAAAAAATGGATTGGTTTAGATCGATCTTAACCTGATGATTCATCATCATGAAGTATTTCTATTTTCTATAAAATAGCATAAAATCCGAATTTAGGTTTGAAATAAATTTACAAGAAATCCAGCCACTACCAATCCTTAAACATTTCTGGAAACCACACTGGATCAGTATCGCAGTGCTCGTCAATCATTTCATCCCCTACAATATCGACAAGTCCATAAGCTTTGGCTTCATCTGCTGACATAAAAACATCCCTTTCCATGTCTTCGGATACAACCCAAAAAGGCTTGCCTGTTCTTAGTGCATAAACCCTTGTGATCATTTCGCGAACTTTGTGTAACTCTTCCACTTCTAGTAAAAATTCTGGTGTCCTTGCCCGATAATAAGCACTAGCAGGTTGGTGAAGCATAATCCTAGCGTGAGGGAATGCTATACGCTTGGTGGGTTCTCCTCCAAGCAGAATGAAGGAGGCCATGGACGCGGCTATTCCGAGGCATATTGTATATATATCAGGTGTCACCGTTTGCATCGTATCAAAAATCGCCATTCCTGAGATTAGCCACCCGCCAGGGGAGTTTATAAACAAAAAAATATCGCTAATTCCATCCTCTATACTGAGATATACCATCAGACCCGTAATATGATTCGTGATCTCGCAACGAATCTCTTGACCTAAAAAAAGTGTCCTTTCTCGATACATAACATTGTATAAGTCAACCCAAGTCGCTTCTTCATCTCCGGGAATCCGGTAAGGTACTTTTGGAACACCAATGGGCATATTAGATTAATATTATTAAATTTTAGTAAGAAAACTACACTTTAATATGGAAACGTAAGAATGGAAGAGAAAGAAAGAATCCGCAGTTTATTATCTTCATTTTTTTCTTATTCTATAAGAATACTATAGATTCTATGAATACATAGATTAAAATAATATATAGATTGAAAGATTATACATATAAGGAAGGTAAAACAGATTGAATAAAGAAAAAGGAATCCGTGATTCGAATGATAAACAAAGAGGGATTAAGGATCTATTCTTCGTTTTTCCAAATAGCCCAAGCTACCCATTGCATATTGGCACTTATCGAGTATAGAATAGATCTGCTTCTCTTTCTTCTTACAAACAGAATTGGCTTTTTATTTTTAATGGAATGAAATAAATATTCACGCTTTTTGACATAGAATCCCCTGGAAGGGTTAGGTACATAGGGATAGTTTTTTCCAATGCGATAAAATAAAGCGACATCGTGTCTATTTTTCTTTGCTAAAGGGGTATTTCCATGGGTTTGCCTTGGTATCGTGTTCATACTGTCGTATTGAATGATCCGGGTCGATTGCTTTCGGTGCATATAATGCACACAGCTCTAGTTTCTGGTTGGGCGGGCTCGATGGCTTTATACGAATTAGCGGTTTTTGATCCCTCTGATCCTGTTCTGGATCCAATGTGGAGGCAAGGTATGTTCGTCATCCCCTTCATGACTCGTTTAGGAATAACCAATTCGTGGGGTGGTTGGAGTATTTCAGGAGGAACTGTAACGAATCCAGGTATTTGGAGTTATGAAGGTGTGGCAGGTGCGCATATTGTGTTTTCTGGCTTGTGTTTCTTGGCAGCTATCTGGCATTGGGTATATTGGGATCTAGAAATATTCTGTGATGAGCGGACGGGAAAACCTTCTTTGGATTTGCCCAAGATCTTTGGAATTCATTTATTTCTTGCAGGGGTGGCTTGTTTTGGCTTTGGTGCATTTCATGTAACGGGTTTATATGGCCCTGGGATATGGGTGTCCGATCCTTACGGACTAACTGGAAAAGTACAAGCTGTAAATCCTGCGTGGGGTGCAGAAGGTTTTGATCCTTTCGTTCCGGGAGGAATAGCTTCGCATCATATTGCTGCGGGTACATTGGGCATATTAGCGGGCCTATTCCATCTTAGTGTCCGTCCGCCGCAACGTCTATACAAAGGATTACGTATGGGCAATATTGAAACGGTACTTTCCAGTAGTATCGCTGCTGTTTTTTTTGCAGCTTTCGTAGTTGCCGGAACTATGTGGTATGGATCGGCAACTACCCCAATCGAATTATTTGGGCCTACTCGTTATCAGTGGGATCAGGGATACTTTCAGCAAGAAATATATCGAAGAGTTAGCGATGGGTTAGCCGAAAATCTTAGTTTGTCAGAAGCTTGGTCTAAAATTCCCGAAAAATTAGCTTTTTATGATTATATTGGTAATAATCCGGCAAAGGGGGGATTATTCAGAGCAGGCTCAATGGACAATGGGGATGGAATAGCTGTTGGATGGTTAGGACATCCCGTCTTTAGAGATAAAGAAGGACGCGAGCTTTTTGTACGCCGTATGCCTACTTTTTTTGAAACATTTCCGGTAGTTTTGGTAGATGAAGAGGGAATTGTGAGAGCGGACGTTCCTTTTAGAAGAGCAGAATCCAAATATAGTGTTGAACAAGTAGGCGTAACGGTGGAGTTCTATGGTGGCGAACTTAATGGAGTAAGTTATTCTGATCCTGCTACTGTAAAAAAATATGCGCGGCGTGCTCAATTAGGGGAAATTTTTGAATTAGATCGAGCTACTTTGAAATCAGATGGTGTTTTTCGCAGCAGTCCAAGGGGTTGGTTCACTTTTGGTCATGCTACCTTTGCTTTGCTCTTCTTTTTCGGACACATTTGGCATGGCGCTCGAACCTTGTTCCGAGATGTTTTTGCTGGTATTGATCCAGACTTGGATGCTCAAGTGGAATTTGGAACATTCCAAAAAGTTGGAGATCCAACTACAAGGAGACAGGCAGCTTGATACCACATTGCTATGGTATCTTTCACCTCTCTTTTTTAATTTGACATGAGATCTCATGCCCTTTCTTTGACTCTTTTTCTTTTTTTATATGGGAAATGATCCCAAATGATAAGTGAATAGGTGTGGAAGTTATAATTGTAAATAAACCAGGATCAAATCTATGGAAGCATTGGTTTATACGTTCCTTTTAGTTTCGACTTTAGGGATAATTTTTTTCGCTATCTTTTTCCGAGAACCACCTAAGGTTCCGACTAAAAAATGAAATAATTTAATTGAAGGAAATAAAAAATTGAATTGAAGTAAGAAGTCTCCCCTCTGGGGGACTTCTTACTTCAATTCAATTAGTCCCCATGTTCTTCGAATGGATCTCTTAATTGTTGAGAGGGTTGCCCAAACGCGGTATATAAGGCATACCCAGTAAAGCTTACAAGTAAACCAGATATGGAGATGGCGACTAAAGTTGCTGTTTCCATTTTTATAGAATTTCAAGATTACAATGGATCTATGAAAAGATCGTGTATTTACAACTACAACGGAATAGTATACAAAGTCAACACCAATGATTAAATAGAATTTATGGCTACACAAACCGTTGAAGATAGTTCTAGACCTAAGCCAAAACGGACTGGCGCAGGTAGTTTATTGAAACCCTTGAATTCGGAATATGGGAAAGTAGCTCCGGGTTGGGGGACTACTCCTTTTATGGGGGTCGCAATGGCTTTATTCGCGATATTCCTATCTATCATTTTAGAAATTTATAAT